TGTCCGAATTTTTGATTTCTAAGATCAATAAACTAAGGTTTTATCGTTCTAGCCCATCGGATTCAACGGAAACAATGATAAATAGATACGAATACAGCAGAAAAAAAAGGGGGGGATCAAAAAAACAAGTAGAGACAAATTTTACAAAGTTATATACAAGTCGCTACCCCCCCTCGGTATTTCTTTAATTGAATTTCGTTTGATTAGACGGAAGTTCCTTAAAAACTTCCGCTTTCTTTAAAAGATTCTGAACAGTTCCTGTGGGTTGAGCACCCTTTTCAAGGAAATCTAGAATAACAGGAACATTTAAATAAGTTTGATTTTTCATTGGATCATAAAATCCCACCTTTCTAAGATCTTTTCCTTCTCTTCGGGATCGAACATCAATTGCAACGATTCGATAGACGGCTCATTGGGATAGATGTAGATGAACAATACCCCCCCCTAGAACCGTATAGGAAGTTTTCTCCTCGTACGGCTCGAGAAAAAATGATTTGATTTGACGTTTTGTCTATGTATGCAATTCTAATAAATAATAAATAAAATGACAAATGGGCCTATAAAATCAATTAGACTATGATTTCAGTCTTTTTTTTTCTTCCTAAAAATGAAAAAGAAACCATTCGTACTCATAACTCAAGTTGGATAACTCTCAACTAGCTCAAAGGAAAATCTTTAGTAAATTTCATTTATTGAGTGGTCTTTACCCCCTTTTGTTTCTCTCGTTTCAAATTCTATTTGGAGTCTTTAGTCTGATCCAGTTATTGAGACTATCGAGACAATTAAAATGGTGTTTCCTTGTTCTTAGATCCTTTATTCTTATTTTGAATCATTGGGTTTAGACATTACTTCGGTGCTTCTTAATCCTTTCAAAATGGCAGCAACATACCCTTTTTGATTTCTTTCTATCAAAGAATCCTATGGACAGTTGATTCACGCGTGATACACTTTGAATCGAAAAAGTTGGATAAATTACAACAAGTTTTACTTTTGAATTGAAAACTTGCTCGAATTGGATGCTTTCGATTTCTATATGGAAGATACATTTACGAAGTTGTTCCGATTGATTGGCATTAACCCTAGATCCTTGCCCCCGAGAAATGAATTAATCCTTTCTACTCGAGCTCCATCGTGGACTATTTACAACCCAACAAAAAATCGAGTGTAACAGAACAAATAATGTCGAGCCAAGAGCACCCTCATTCCTAGATAAATCGAAAATGGTGGATGTAAAAATCCACAATGGATCGTGTCCTTCAAGTCGCACGTTGCTTTCTACCACATCGTTTCAAACGAAGTTTTACCATAACATTCCTCGAATTTGGAACCGGTATGGAATTGATTCAATCATGGAATCATGAATAGTCATTGGTTCGGTTGTACATAGACATCGTAATCTAGACTTTTTCTTCTATATATGAGATGTGTATGTGGAACGATTTTTCTGAAAAAGTCTTAGCAAGAAAGCATCTTTAACATACATAAATAATATATAGATAATAGAAAGAAATAGAAATATATAAACGAATAATGAATCTGCATCTTCAAGTGACTCAATAGGGTTGAGTAAACGATTTCCTACTTTTTGAGTACCGAAGATTCCACTTACAAGGAATCATTAAAAAAATTTAGTAAAAATAGTTCTAATTAAAATTGAAAAAGTTTCCTATTTAGACATCATTATTTAATTTGAAGAAAATTGGACAATTAAGTATCGCGTTTGATCTTCATAGGAAGATCAGTTTTTCTTTTTTAATTGACTCATCACTGATTTAATTTTAAATAGATAAAAAGATCAAAGAAAAGAAGAAAGAAATCCAATTTTTTCATGAGATGGATAAAAAAATGATGTAAGTTAAGATTTGAATCTTTATTCTTTTCATCTGATTACGAAAATGAAAAAAAAAAATAGGGAGGGTTTTTCGTATCTATCAGATAGACTGAACAGTTGTCACTATTATAGATATTCTATAATATAGAATTTAAATAATTTCAGTTTAAATAATTTAAGGGATCACAAATCGTTTTCACAAAAACCCAAAAATTTTTGTCATTAAAATAGAACGATACATATCATATAAGCGATACTTTTCCTTAGTTTATATGATAAACTTTTTTTTAACATGGGATTGAGTAATATTTCAATAATCGACTCTTGTCATAAAGTGAATAAAAGGGATAGAATAAATCACCCCTGCCTCAATCGGTACATAGATTTCCAATTTTTCATTAGAGCCAAACACGAAATACCTAAATAAAATGAGATTCAAAGAAAATAGATTGGCTCCATAACATATAGAAATATGTTATGGAACTTGATCATTTGTTAATGAGATTCAAACAGACACCGATATTCAAATTAATACGGATGAACTCCCCCTACTTCTTTCTATGGGAATAATGGAGCATAAAAAAGGGATATGCGCTGGGACGGAAGGATTCGAACCTCCGAATAGCGGGACCAAAACCCGTTGCCTTACCACTTGGCCACGCCCCATTT